TACTTTTTTACGATTACGGGGTTTATTGGAATATGAAATCCAACCCTGGAAATACAGAATCCCAATTTTTTTTACTACCCGGAGCTTCGATACATTTCGAAATCGAGAGATGTCTACCGGGGGAGGTTCTATCAGACAACAATTAGCCAATCTAGATTTACGAATTATTATAGACTATTCATTGGTAGAATGGAAAGAATTGGAGGAAGAGGAACCCACAGGGAATGAATGGGAAGATCGAAAAGTTGGAAGAAGAAAAGATTTTTTGCTTAGACGCATGGAATTGGCTAAGCATTTTATTCGAACAAATATAGAACCAAAATGGATGGTTTTGTGTCTATTACCAGTTCTTCCTCCTGAGTTGAGACCAATCTATCATATAGATGAGGATAAACTAGTGACCTCGGATATTAATGAAATCTATAGAAGAATTATCTATCGGAATAATACTCTTACAGATCTATTAACAACAAGTATAGCTACGCCAGAAGAATTAATAATATCTCAGGAAAAATTGCTACAAGAAGCCGTGGATGCACTTCTTGATAATGGAATCTGCGGACAACCAATGAGGGATGATCATAATAGAGTTTACAAGTCGCTTTCAGATGTAATTGAAGGCAAAGAAGGAAGAGTTCGCGAGACTCTGCTTGGTAAACGGGTCGATTATTCGGGGCGGTCCGTGATTGTCGTGGGCCCTTCACTTTCATTACATCGATGTGGATTGCCTCGCGAAATAGCAATAGAACTTTTCCAGGCATTTGTAATTCGTGACCTAATTAGAAAACATCTTGCTTCGAACATAGGAGTTGCTAAGAGTCAAATTCGGAAAAAAAAACCGATTGTATGGGAAATACTTCAGGAAATTCTGGATGACCATCCTGTATTGCTGAATAGAGCGCCTACTCTGCATAGATTAGGCATACAGGCATTCCTCCCCGTTTTAGTGGAAGGACGCGCTATTTGTTTACATCCATTAGTTTGTAAGGGCTTCAATGCAGACTTTGACGGGGATCAAATGGCTGTTCATGTGCCTTTATCTTTGGAGGCTCAAGCAGAGGCACGTTTACTTATGTTTTCTCATATGAATCTTTTGTCTCCAACTATTGGGGATCCCATTTCGGCACCAACTCAAGATATGCTTAGTGGACTCTATGTCTTAACGAGTGGAAATCGTCGGGGTATTTGTGTAAATAGGTATAATCCATGTAATCGTAGAAACTATCAAAATGAAGATAATAACTATAAGTATACAAAAAAAAAAGAACCCTTTTTTTGTAATCCCTATGATGCAATTGGAGCTTATCGGCAAAAACGAATCAATTTAGGTAGTCCTTTGTGGCTGCGGTGGCGACTAGATCAACGCGTTATTGCTGCAAGAGAAGTTCCCATCGAAATTCACTATGAATCTGTGGGGACCTATTATGAGATTTATGGACACTATCTAATAGTACGAAGTATAAAAAAAGAAATTCTTTATATATATATTCGAACCACTCTTGGTCATATTTCTCTTTATCGAGAAATAGAAGAAGCCATACAGGGGTTTTGGCAGGGCTGTTGTAATTCTATGCTACCAACGGGAATTCGAGTCTCTCCGGGTTAACTAGGACCATAATTGCGGAATTTCTACGTGAATCAAGATCTAGAAAAGGAAGTTTTCCAATCACTGACTCAAGCCCATTGTCAAATTCTACTCAGCGCAATATGGAGGTACTGATGGCAGAACGGCCCACTCAGGTCTTTCACAATAAAGTGATAGACGGAACTGCCATGAAACGACTTATTAGTCGATTTATTGATCACTATGGAATAGGATATACATCACATATCCTGGATCAAGTAAAGACTCTGGGTTTCCGACAAGCTACCGCCGCATCCATTTCATTAGGAATTGATGATCTTTTAACAATACCTTCTAAAAGATGGCTAGTTCAAGACGCTGAACAACAAAGTTTTATTTTGGAAAAACACCATCATTATGGGAATGTACACGCGGTAGAAAAATTACGTCAATCGATCGAAATATGGTATGCCACAAGTGAATATTTGCGACAAGAAATGAATCCTAATTTTCGGATGACCGATCCTTTTAATCCAGTCCATATAATGTCTTTTTCGGGAGCCAGAGGAAATGCTTCTCAGGTACATCAATTAGTAGGTATGAGAGGATTAATGTCGGATCCCCAAGGGCAAATGATTGATTTACCCATCCAAAGCAATTTACGCGAAGGACTCTCTTTAACAGAATACATTATTTCTTGCTACGGAGCCCGTAAAGGGGTTGTGGATACCGCTATCCGAACCTCAGATGCAGGATATCTCACGCGCAGACTTGTTGAAGTAGTTCAACACATTGTTGTACGTCGAACAGATTGTGGCACCGTTCGAGGTATTTCTGTAAGTCCTCGAAATGGAATGATGGCGGACAGGATTTTTATCCAAACATTAATTGGCCGTGTATTAGCAGATGATATATATATAGGTTCGCGATGTATTGCTACTAGAAATCAAGATATTGGGGTTGGACTTGTCAGTAGATTCATAACTTTTAGAGCACAACCAATCTCTATTCGAACCCCCTTTACTTGTAGGAGTACATCTTGGATTTGTCAATTATGTTATGGCCGGAGTCCAGCTCATGACGACCTGGTCGAATTGGGAGAAGCCGTAGGTATTATTGCAGGTCAATCTATTGGAGAACCGGGCACTCAATTAACATTAAGAACTTTTCATACCGGCGGAGTATTCACAGGGGGTACTGCAGAACATGTGCGAGCCCCTTCTAATGGAAAAATAAAATTCAACGAGGATTTGGTTCATCCGACACGTACACGTCATGGACATCCTGCTTTTCTATGTTCTAGAGACTTGTATGTAACTATTGAGAGTGAAGATATTATACACAATGTGTGTATTCCGCCCAAAAGTTTTCTTTTAGTTCAAAACGATCAATATGTAGAATCAGAACAAGTGATTGCTGAGATTCGTGCGAGAACATCCACTTTGAATTTGAAAGAGAAGGTTCGAAAACATATTTATTCTGACTCAGAGGGCGAAATGCACTGGAATACTGATGTGTACCATGCACCTGAATTTACATATGGTAATATTCATCTCTTACCAAAAACAAGTCATTTATGGATATTATTAGGGGAGCCCTGGAGATACAGTCTAGGCCCCTGTTCGATCCACAAGGATCAAGATCAAATGAACGCTTATTCTCTTTCTGTCAAGCCAAGATATATTGCTAACCCCTCAGTAACTAATAATCAAGTGAGACACAAATTTTTTAGTTCGTATTTTTCTGGTAAAAATCAAACAGGAGATAGGATTCCTGATTATTCAGAACTTAATCGAATGACATGTACGGGTCGTTATAATCTCAGATATCCGGCCATTCTCGACGGCAATTCTGATTTATTGGCAAAGAGGCGAAGAAATAGATTCATCATTCCACTCGAATCGATTCAAGAAGGCGAGAACCAACTAATACCTTCTTCAGGTATCTCAATGGAAATCCCCAGAAATGGTATTCTCCGTAGAAATAGTATTCTTGCTTATTTCGATGATCCTCGATATATAAGAAAGAGCTCAGGACTTACTAAATATGAGACTAGAGAACTGAATTCAATCGTCAACGAAGAGGATTTGATTGAGTATCGAGGAGTCAAGGTATTTTGGCCAAAATACCAAAAGGAAGTAAATCCATTTTTTTTTATTCCCGTGGAAGTCCACATTTTGGCCGAATCTTCTTCCATAATGGTACGGCACAATAGTATTATTGGGGCAGATACACAAATCACTTTAAATAGAAGAAGTCGGGTAGGCGGATTGGTCCGAGTGAAGAAAAAAGCAGAAAAAATCAAACTGATAATCTTTTCTGGAGATATCCATTTTCCTGGAAAGACAAATAAGGCATTCCGATTGATACCACCAGGAGGGGGAAAACCAAATTCCAAAGAATACAAAAAATTGAAAAATTGGCTTTATATCCAACGAATGAAACTTTCCAGGTATGAAAAAAAGTATTTTGTTTTGGTTCAACCTGTAGTCCCATATAAAAAAACGGATGGTATAAATTTAGGAAGACTTTTCCCGCCGGATCTCTTGCAGGAAAGTGATAATCTACAACTTCGAGTTGTCAATTATATCCTTTATTACGACCCAATTCTTGAAATTTGGGACACAAGTATTCAATTAGTTCGGACTTCTTTAGTGTTGAATTGGGACCAAGACAAAAAGATCGAAAAGGCCTGTGCTTCCTTTGTTGAAATAAGGACAAATGGTTTGCTTAGATATTTTCTAAGAATCGACTTAGCGAAGTCACCTATTTCTTATACCGGAAAAAGGAACGATCTGTCGGGTTCAGGATTGATCTCTGAGAAGGGATCAGATCGCGCTAATGTCAATCCGTTTTCTTCCATTTATTCCTATTCCGAGGCAAGGATTCAAGAATCCCTTAATCCAAATCAAGGAACTATCCATACGTTGTTGAATCGAAATAAGGAATCTCAATCTTTGATAATTTTGTCATCATCCAATTGTTTTCGAATAGGCCCATTCAACGATGTAAAATCTCCCAATGTGATAAAGGAATCAATCAAAAAGAACCCCCTAATTCCAATTAGTAATTCCTTGGGCCCGTTAGGAACAGGCTTTCCAATTTATAATTTTGATTTATTTTCCCATTTAATAACCCATAATCAGATCTTGGTAACTAACTATTTGCAACTTGACAATTTAAAACAGATTTTTCAAATACTTAAATATTATTTACTGGATGAAAATGGTCAAATTTATAATCCCTATTCATGCAGTAACATCATTTTGAATCCATTCCATTTGAATTGGTATTTTCTCCATTACAATTATTGTGAAGAGACATCTACAATCGTTAGTCTTGGGCAGTTTCTTTGTGAAAATGTATGTATAGCCAAAAAAGGACCGCATTTAAAATCGGGTCAAGTTCTAATTGTTCAAGTTGACTCTGTGGTAAT